AAGAAAGAAGGAATAAGAAATCGCTCAATTTCTTGGATGATATAATCTATATTTTTGTAGATTAGATATCAGGTAAATACTTTCTATACTAATAGAACTTTCCTCTATTTATTTTATTTTAATTTTGACTCTTTTTTTTTAGTATCTCATCAAAATTCAAATTTTTTATAAGTTCATTCAATAAGTTCTATTTAATGAATTCCCCTCTTGTTTTTTTATTTGTAATTTGTATTTGTCCACTACTTCTTATAGTTAGAATGTTTCGTAATAAATCTAAAAGGTTCTGACAAATCTGGAAAAAAGACTAGGAATCCTTGAAAAAGAGGATCAAGAATCATTGCTCTTTCGGCACAAGAAAGGGGTGTAGCAAATTCCCCTTCTTGTGCCGAAGACTGGGAAGACGAATAATACCTTCTATAATTCTTTGTTTCTCGCATTTATCCGTTCTATTATCCGATTACCTCTGTCTAGTATCTAATGAAATTGGATTCTATTTAGAATAGAAAACTATTGATACATTTTATCACATTGAAATCTGGCAATAGTAACATAGCCCCAATTTGGATAAAAAACAAAGAAAGGGTGGAAAATCAAATAGTCTTCTTCAAAATCTACATACTATTACTAGCAATGCGGTACAAGGAATTCGCAGCATCTCGTAGAAAGGGAAATTGCCAAAAAGAATTTGGTTCTTTTTACAAACTTGATGTCAACAAATCCGCGCAAGTCTAGAAATTCATTTCGGCCAATTGAACCTTCTCGAACTGTTTCTTTTTAAGAACCAAAAAGACTTGTGCCAAAATAACAGATGCCAAGAAGAACAAAAGGCCTTGGACACGTAATGGATCTTGAAGTACTATTTCCGCATCCCCCTGACCAAATCCGCCCACATTAGGATTACTCGTTAATGGTTGATCAAATTTCACGGATTCACCCTCTGAAACAAGAAGTTCTGGTCCTGGGGGAATAATATCAACCACTTGACGTCCATCCGGATCTGTTATGGTTATTTCATATCCCCCCTTCTTTTCTTTTCGTATGATTTTGCTTACTATACCTGCTGCTGTAGCATTATAAACTGTATTGTTACTCTTGCTCCCGTCGGGATAAATCTGCCCCCTTCCCCTGTTCCCGCCTACATATATAGGATATTTTAAGAAGTGAACATCTTTCTTAGTAGCGGGGTCGGGGGAAAGAATAGGAAAGGTGATTTCACTATATTTCTGACCGGGGACAGGGCCTATCACAAGAATATTTTTTTTATTAGGGCGATAGCTCTGAAAAGACAAATTGCCTATCTTTTCTTTCATCTCGGGAGAAATACGATCGGGGGGAGCTAATTCAAAACCTTCCGGTAAAATAAGAACAGCCCCTACATTCAAACCCCCTTTTTTACCATTAGCAAGAACTTGTTTCAGTTGCATATCATAAGGAATTCGAACAACTGCTTCAAATACAGTATCAGGAAGTACCGCTTGCGGTACCTCAATATCCACGGGCTTATTAGCTAAATGACAATTGGCACATACAATACGCCCGGTCGCTTCTCGTGGATTTTCATAACCCCGCTGTGCAAAAATGGGATATGCATTTGAAATGGTCGTTCGAGTTATGATATATATCATGAGCGATACGGAAATAGATCGAGTAATCTGTTCCTTTATCCAAGAAAAAGTATTTCTAGTTTCCATGGTCCAATCGTTGATCCCAAAATTTCTACAATAGGTGGGGTAAGTCGCTAGTATAGTTCCCTATCCACGATTCTGTTAGTTACTGGAATAATAATTTTACTGGGATAATATAGGATGAATCCTGCAGATGGTTAAAAATGGAAAGCATAAATTTTCAACGCTTTGTTTATGTACAACTACAAAGTAACAAACCCTCTAATTGGATTAGATTAATATGAGTGGATCTTTTATCAGTCATTCATTGAATGATAAATAACTACAAGTGACGGAGATAGACGATTTAAATAACGGAAAATCCAATATTTAAAAACTGTATCAAGAATGACTGGAAAGGTGGAAACAAGACCCGATATAATTTGATCATTATGAACAAATCCAAAATCTTTGTAGACAGAACCAATCATTAATTCCCAAGCGTGGGGTGAGTGGAATCCGATACATAAATCGGTTAATAAAAGAATAGAAAAAGCTTTGACTGTGTCGCTTAGGTTATATAGGAATTCCTGGGCCCAAGAGTTAAGAATTACAAGTTCTTCATTACCCAAAATAGAATAACCGCTTAGAATAACAAAACAGATTATATTTATCGAGAAGTGAAAAATCGTATGGATACGATCCTCGTTGTGTATCTTGATTAATTGGATCGTTTCTTTTTGGATTCCTAGAGGAAGCTTGTGTAGACGTGTCTCCGAGTATTTTTCGATCATTTCGTCCAAGACGAGGAGTTCCTCTAATTCTATGAATTTTTCTAGAATACCCCTTTCTTGAATATCATTCAAAAAAATTTCGGATTGCCCAGCATTCCACCAATTAGTAACCCAGGATTCCAGACTTTTTTTAAATGAGAGAGAAAGCCACCAAGGCAAAAATACTATAGATACAAGAGGAGTGAATGCTTTATTTTTTGCCATTTTTCATCTGTGAATTGTTAATCAACCCACCTCATTCGTCGACTCTATGCGATCGAATCTTTCTTTCACGCATGAGTTCTATACAAGGTATGGAACCTATGAATCTATTTTATTTGTGATTTTGTGGTTAGTCTTTGAATCTCGAAAGGCTGGAGAAATCGACTAATAATCCATTTCGAATGAAGAAATACTAAAAAAATATTGTTTCCCGATATCTCAATTGGGCAAATTCGAAACAACTGTCTCCTTTCAATGAATGACCCAAAGAACCCCTTTAAGTAATAAATATTAGTCAAATTTTGAGACGAAAGAATCCCTTTTCTATCACAATATCCAATATTTCGAAAAAAAAAAATTCACTGATTGCCCACAGACAGGAATAGTAGAATAATTGAGGGAAAGATATTGCGATACTCAAAGTAGCAAAACAAGACAGAAATTGGCTAGTTATCATTATTAAGAAATCGAATTGTTATTTTTGTGTTGGTCATTAAGGAACCCAAAAGAAAGGAGAAAATGAAACATCGATTGACAAAAAAAAAAAAAGAATTTCGTTTTGTAGTTGTTCCACCCGCTTTGGCTCGAACGACCCTTATGATTGATGTGATTGATGAAACTTCACTTAGGTTATGTTATAGAAAAAAATAGGATTCTTCTATTTTTCCCTCAAAGCACCCATTTCCCATTTTTTTTTCAAAATACTTCAATTGGTACACGCAAGAAATAGGCCAATTCAGCAGCTTTTTGTTCAATTTCTCGTGGAGTCAAATTCTCATCAGTACGAGTTAAGGGAATGGCCCCCTGGCCTCGGATGTCCATATAAAGGACACGACGGGCATAAATACCCTCTTTAACTTCTATTCTAATGGACTGAATATCTTTTATAAGGAATCGAAGGAATATGCGACGATTTTTTCCAGGAAATCCCCAACGAAAAATGCACACTATGCCTTCCTTTCTATCGAATCGATCATAACCGCTGCCTACATTCCAGGAAATTGTGCACCACAAATAGGAACTAATAAAGAGACCCGCGATTCCGTAGAAAGACATCACGATACCTTGTGGAAAAAAAATGATTTGCTGAGACGGAAAAAAAGATATCAAATTTCTACCAAGATAGCTGGAAGTTCCAACCAATAAGAATCCTAATGAACCTAAAAAAAGGATAAAGGCCCAGCAGAAATTACTTATTTTTCGAGACTCCGTTATAAGTTCTATCCATATATGTTCTGATCGCCAACTCATACTTGATCCGATTGTATTTTATTGGAATTGAGAGAATACCTAAAATTATTTTGACTTTATCCTTTTTGTTTGCGAAGTAACTCTCATCAACTAGCACTAGTTTGATGTGAACCTTTAGGAGTAAGGAGTAATTCATCAAATTGCTTAGATCTAATCTAAACTAAAATAATAACATACCCTTCATATGAATATGATCCCACTATACATATAGATCTGAGGACTTTTGATTTCAGCCATCTAGCGATCCTGGTCTGGTCGATTTGAAAACAGCTAGAATTCATTTACCCATATATTATGTATTATGTTTCCGCAGGTATAAGAGCCCTTTCCCTTATGTTCGGCAGAAATCACATGTTATATCATATTTCACGAACTAGATATCTGTATTAGTTATGATGCAAGTCTAAGTTTTGAAAAAAAAAATAGAAGAGATGGGGTCCATCGGTCTAAACAATCTTGTTTTTTTGAACATGAAGAGATAAAGAAGCCATTGCAATTGCCGGAAATACTAGGCCTACTAAAGGCACAAAAATAGAGGGAAGGTTGAAAGTTGTCATAGAATGGGTACCTCGATTTGTACCTGTTATTATTATTTATAATTTATAAATTTCTAATTAAATTTTTAAATATAAATAAAGATATCTTATAATAATTATAATTAATAATTTTCATTATTATTGAATTATTAATTCAATTCTTAGTATAGATCTAAGTATCTATATCTAAGTGAGGATATAGAATAAGTGCAAGAAATGTAGAACTAAATAAATGAACTTATTCATCTTTCTACATGAAAGATATGTATGATAATCAACTTTATTATTTTTCTTGATTTCTTGATCTTTTATTCTTTTTACTAAAGAAAGAGTTTCTTACAGATTATCGAAAGATTCTAACGAATCCGAACCCGGAGGTATTTTTAACTAAATACGATTTTCGGGAAATAGATAAAAATACAAAACTTTCTATTTTTTATATTTGAATTATATACGTAAGATGAGAAGAAGAAATTCGTTTTGTTTGCCTAATTTCACGAAAGGAAGAATTCACTCTTTTTTTTTGATAGAGACTTCTTGATTAGTAATCAGAAATATAGGTAAAAAGGGGTTATCCACAGCTTTTGATTCTTTCTACAATTAGATCTTATGTCACCAAAGAAAATTCCTATTTCCTTTAATTCCGAATAAACTAACTACTCGTTTGCTACAAATAATTGAACTTAGTGCTCTAGTTGGTTTTGATTGAATTTTTATTCAAAGGAAAGAAAGCGTGGAGCTTAAATAACTCATTCAGAACATTTTTTAAAAGATTACGTGGTACGATTAGGTCGAATAATCCCTTCTGGAATAAATATTCAGCCGCTTGCGAACCTTCGGGTACTGTTTTATTCAATGTTTGTTCAATTACTCTTTTACCCGCAAACGCAATGTAAGCATTGGGTTCGGCAATAATGATATCACCCAACATACCAAAACTAGCCGTCACCCCACCCGTAGTAGGAGATGTAAGGATTGATACATAAAATAACTTTTTATTTGATTGATAATCATATAAAGCAGACGATATTTTAGCCATTTGCATCAAGCTCAAACTTCCTTCTTGCATGCGCGCCCCCCCGGAAGCACACACTATAATAAGAGGTAGAAATTTATTGGTAGCGTATTCAATCAAACGGGTGATTTTTTCCCCGACTACGGATCCCATACTACCCCCCATAAACTGAAAATCCATGACCCCAACTGCTACGGGAATGCCGTTTAGTTGGCCTATGCCTGTTTGAACAGCCTCTGTTAATCCTGTCTTTCTTTGATAAGAATCAATACGATCCTTATAAGGTTCTTCCTCGGAATTAAATTCAATGGGATCTAGAGAGACCATGTCTTCGTCCCTAGGATGCCAAGTACCCGGATCGATCGAAAGTTCTATTCTATCTGAACTACTCATTTTCAAATGATATCCACATTGTTCACAAATATTCATTTTTGATTTCAAAAATTTCTTATAATTTAATCCATAACAATTTTCGCATTGAACCCACAAATGCCTATATTTTTGAGTTACATCGATATCATTAGAACTTTCTGTTTCTGTTATAGTTAAATCACTACCTTGCGCGTGGGTTCCCGAACCCTCCCTTTCACCATTGTTTCTACTTTCACCACAAATGAACCTATAAATGTAACTATCACTGTAATTATCACTATCACTTACCAGGGAAGTCTCGATACAGATTTGAGACTGAAGATAACTGTCAATGCAACTATTAATATGATTATTCCAACTATATTGAGTATCGTACATGTAACGATTATAGTAGGTATCTTCACTCGTAGATCCATTATGCAGATAACTAGAATTCCGATAACTATAAAAACCACTTTCTAGTTCATTCAGAAACGAATGATTGTTGTCAATCTCAAAAATTTGATTTTCAATATCAAAATATATGGAATAACTGTCTCCATTACTATCCTTAACCAAAAAAGTGTCATCGGGGATGAAATTCTGAATGTCTTTACTGTAACTAGAATCGTCACGACCCCCCCAACTCTGAATATTTTTAGTTGTATCTTGTCTATTCGAATCTTCAATTTCACTGGTATTTTCAATAGGACCAAGACTGTCCATTGATTTATTTAGCCCACACCTACGTTCTAACTCCTTCTTAAACAACATCGAATTAAACCACCATCTTTCCATAGAGTTTTCTTGCCCCCTATTTGCATGAAAATACAATAGATGAATAGTCATTCGATCCAAAATTCTTTATTTGAATATCTTCTTTCCTATCAGACTAAACATAGAAACCCAATCGCTAGGATTATTTATTAACTAATAAGAAAAAGGTAATAGGTGTGAGTATTGAAAAAAAATTATCTTTTTTGGAAATCCGGAATAATACTTCACTATATATGAATATGATATGAGGGAGCCCCTTGTCATTATAAATACAATGAAAAGGGGCGCTTTTTCTTATGTCGTATCAAATTCGCATCGAAAAAAAAAAAAAAGAAATATTTGTTCTCTCCTAGAAATCATTTTTTCGTAAAATTTCGCCTAAGAACGTAATAATTTAAGGTTCTATATTCCACCAATATGGAAAGAAAAGGACAATATACAGGATGGGTAGCAAAGAATTGTGATACTTGGCTTGATTCAGGGAAACTGCAGGATAGAAAAGAATATACCAATCCCAAGGATCCGTAGGATTAATTGTGGATCCAAGACAACAATAGAAAGATTTGAGTCTTAGATTTTGTATTTCAAATCTTCTATTTCTAGATAAGTATGTATTTAAAAAAAAAAATAGAATCTTTGTATTCGGCTCAATCCTTTTAGGAAAAGATTGGGCCGAGTTTAATTGCAATTCAACTAAGACAACAAAAGGTAATTACAAAGTATCCACTGCTTTAAAATTAAATCTGATTTCTTTCCAAACCTCACAAGCAGCAGCCAGTTCAGGACTCCATTTGCTAGCCTCACGGATAATGTCATTACCCTCAACAGCAAGATCACGTCCTTCATTACGAGCTTGTACACATGCTTCTAGAGCTACTCGATTCGCTACGGCACCTGGCGCATTACCCCAAGGGTGTCCTAAAGTTCCTCCACCGAACTGTAGTACAGAATCATCCCCAAAGATCTCGGTC